GCTAGTGTAGCTTAATTTTAAAGCATAGCACTGAAGATGCTAAGATGAGCCCTAATAAGCTCCACATGCATAAAGGCATGGTCCCGACCTTTACATCAGCTCTAACCCAAATTACACATGCAAGTATCCGCACCCCTGTGAGTATGCCCTCAATCCCCTAGCCTGGGGACGAGGAGCAGGAATCAGGCACAAATTTTTAGCCCAAGACGCCTAGCCTAGCCACACCCCCAAGGGGATCCAGCAGTGATAAACATTAAGCCATAAGTGAAAGCTTGACTCAGTAAGGGTTAATGAGGGCCGGTAAAACTCGTGCCAGCAACCGCGGTTAGACGAGAGGCCCCAGTTGATTACACCACGGCGTAAAGGGTGGTTAAGGAAATTGAATAAATAAAGCTGAATGGTCCTTTAGCCGTCATACGCTCTTAGAGATCCGAAATCCAAACACGAAAGTGGCTTTAATAAAACCTACCTGATTCCACGAAAACTGAGAAACAAACTGGGATTAGATACCCCACTATGCTCAGTCATAAACCAAGACACCAATACACAACAATGTCCGCCAGGACACTACGAGCACCAGCTTAAAACCCAAAGGACCTGACGGTGCCTTAGATCCCCCTAGAGGAGCCTGTTCTAGAACCGATTATCCCCGTTAAACCTCACCACCCCTAGCAATATCAGCCTATATACCACCGTCGCCAGCTTACCCTGTGAAGGTATAAAAGTAAGCACAATGGGTAAAACCCAATACGTCAGGTCGAGGTGTAGCAAATGAGATGGGAAGAAATGGGCTACATTTTCTACCACAGAATAAAACGGATACGCAACATGAAATTTAATGCTTGAAGGAGGATTTAGTAGTAAAAGGGAAAAAGAGAGTCCCTTTGAACCCGGCTCTAAGGCGCGTACACACCGCCCGTCACTCCCCCCTGTCAAAATGCGCCAATATACCTTAAAAACCAGCACCGACGAGGGGGGAAAAGTCGTAACAAGGTAAGTGTACCGGAAGGTGCACTTGGACAAAACTCAGGGTGTGGCTGAATAGTTAAGCATCTCACTTACACCGAGAAGACATCTGTGCAAGTCAGATCACCCTGAGCTAAACAGCTAGCTTAATTATTTTACTAACAAAAAATATCAATAATAAACAACAACCTTTAATTAATAAATTAAACCATTCTCCACATCCTAGTATGGGCGACAGAAAAGATTCAACCAAAGCAATAGAAAAAGTACCGCAAGGGAAAGCTGAAAGAGAAATGAAACAAACCATATAAGCACCAAAAAGCAGAGCTTAACCCTCGTACCTTTTGCATCATGATTTAGCCAGTATAACAAAGCAAAGAGACCTTTAGTTTTACACCCCGAAACCAGGTGAGCTACCCCGAGACAGCCTATTCATTTAGGGCAAACTCATCTCTGTGGCAAAAGAGTGAGAAGAGCTCCGGGTAGAAGTGACAGACCTACCGAACCTGGTGATAGCTGGTTGTCTAAGAAGTGAATAGAAGTTCAGCCTCGTACACCCCAATGTTAAGACTTAAAATTAAAACTAAGAGTAATATACGAGAGTTAGTTAAAAGGGGTACAGCCCTTTTAACACAGGATACAACCTTTAAAGGAGAATAAAGATCATAATAAACAAAACACAATGTTCTAGTGGGCCTAAAAGCAGCCATCTAAATAGAAAGCGTTAAAGCTCAAACAAAACCGGTTCATAATACTGATAAAAAATCTTACTTCCCTAAAAGTACTAGACCAATCCATGCACCCATGGAAGAAACTATGCTAAAATGAGTAACAAGAAGAACATAACCTTCTCCTTGCATAAGTGTAAGTTAGATCGGACTAACCACTAACAATTAACGAGCCCAACAAAAGAGGGAATTGTGAATAGTAAATTAAATAAGACCTCACAACCAACAATCGTTACCCCCACACTGGAATGCATAACAAGGAAAGACTAAAAGAAAGGGAAGGAACTCGGCAAACACAAGCCTCGCCTGTTTACCAAAAACACCGCCTCCTGCAAAACAAATATAGGAGGTCCAGCCTGCCCAGTGACTTCAAGTTCAACGGCCGCGGTATTCTGACCGTGCAAAGGTAGCGCAATCACTCGTCCCTTAAATAAGGTCCTGTATGAATGGCTAGACGAGGGCTTAACTGTCTCCCCCTTCAGGTCAGTGAAATTGATCTATCCGTGCAGAAGCGGATATAATTATACAAGACGAGAAGACCCTTTGGAGCTTCAGGTACAAGATTTACTTACGTCAAATAATCTGATCAAAGCATAGAACTTAGTAAAAGTAAAACTTTACCTTCGGTTGGGGCGACCATGGAGGAAAGAATAGCCTCCAAGTGGATTGGACACATCCCAAAAACCAAGAGAAACATCTCTACGTCACAGAACATCTGACCAATTATGATCCGGTTATTAAACCGATCAGCGGACCAAGTTACCCTAGGGATAACAGCGCAATCCTCTCCAAGAGTCCATATCGACGAGGGGGTTTACGACCTCGATGTTGGATCAGGACATCCTAATGGTGCAGCCGCTATTAAGGGTTCGTTTGTTCAACGATTAATAGTCCTACGTGATCTGAGTTCAGACCGGAGTAATCCAGGTCAGTTTCTATCTGTAAAGCTACTTTTTTCTAGTACGAAAGGATTGAAAAAAGGGGGCCTATGCTAAAAGCACGCCCCACCTCAAATTTATGAGTAAAATAAATAAAATAAAGGGGGGCAAGAATGCCAACACCCAAAATAAGGGATACTGGGATGGCAGAGCTCGGTAATTGCAAAAGGCCTAAGCCCTTCAGCCAGGGGTTCAAATCCTCTTCCCAGTTATGTTAGATATTTTAACAAATAACTTAATCAACCCCTTGGCCTACGCTGTGCCTGTACTACTAGCAGTAGCCTTCCTAACTTTAGTAGAACGAAAAATACTAGGATTTATACAGCTCCGAAAAGGCCCAAACGTGGTAGGACCTCGAGGACTACTCCAACCTGTAGCTGACGGGGTTAAACTATTCATTAAAGAACCAGTCCACCCCTCTGCATCATCCCCCATTTTGTTTTTAGCAGCCCCTACAATTGCACTTATACTAGCAATAATATTATGAGCACCAATACCCATACCACACCCCGTAGTAAACCTAAATCTTGGAATCCTATTTATCATAGCCCTATCAAGCTTAGCAGTATACTCTATTCTAGCATCAGGATGAGCATCTAATTCAAAATACGCACTAGTCGGAGCACTACGTGCCGTAGCACAAACAATTTCATATGAAGTTAGCCTAGGATTAATTCTTTTATCAACCATTATTTTTTCAGGGGGCTATACACTTCAAACATTTAGCACAGCCCAAGAAAGCATATGATTACTCCTACCACTCTGACCCCTAGCCATCATATGATTTATTTCAACCCTCGCAGAAACAAATCGAGCACCATTTGACCTAACCGAAGGAGAATCAGAACTGGTATCAGGATTCAACGTTGAGTACGCGGGGGGACCATTTGCCCTATTCTTCTTAGCAGAATACGCAAATATTCTACTAATAAATATATTATCAACAATTTTATTCCTAGGAACATCATATACACCAAGCATTCCAGAATTAACAACAATCAATATTGCAACTAAAACCGCACTAATAACCGCCCTATTCCTATGAATGCGAGCATCCTACCCGCGATTCCGATATGACCAATTAATACACCTTATTTGAAAAAACTTCTTACCAATTACACTCACCCTTGTTTTATGACATGTTGCCCTAACAACCGCACTAGCAGGCCTACCTCCACAAAACTAAAGGAACCGTGCCCGAATGACTAGGGATCACTTTGATAGAGTGAATAATAGGGGTTAAAATCCCCTCAGTTCTTAGAAAAAGGAGGATCGAACTCCTACCAAAGAGATCAAAACTCTTCGTGCTCCCATTACACCACTTTCTAGATAAAATCAGCTAAATAAGCTCTCGGGCCCATACCCCGAAAATGATGGTTAGACCCCATCCTTTATCAATGAACCCCTATGTTCTCATAATTTTATTATCCGGCCTAGGCTTAGGAACTACCATAACCTTTTCCAGCTCACACTGACTCCTAGCATGAATAGGACTAGAAATCAATACCTTAGCAATCATTCCACTTATAGCAAAACAGCACCACCCACGAGCAGTAGAAGCAACTACAAAATATTTCCTAATTCAAGCTGCCGCAGCAGCAATAATTCTATTTACGAGCACAACAAATGCTTGAATCACAGGAGAATGAAATGTCATTACCATATCACACCCGATCACAAACACAGCTATCATTTTCGCTTTAGCACTTAAAATCGGACTAGCACCAATACACTTTTGACTAGCAGAGGTACTCCAAGGACTAGATCTAGCAACAGGATTAATCCTATCGACCTGACAAAAGCTAGCCCCACTAGCACTATTTGTTCAAACAACGCAAACATCCGACCCAATTTTAATCACATCATTAGGACTCTTGTCCTCATTAGTAGGGGGATGAAGCGGACTTAACCAAACCCAACTCCGAAAAATCCTAGCCTACTCATCAATCGCCCACATAGGATGAATAATCATTGTAATTCAATACGCCCCCCAACTAACCTTGCTCGCACTAGGAACCTATATCTTTACAACATCAGCAGTTTTCCTAACCTTAAAAACACTATCCACTACAAAAATAAACACAATCACAACAAGTTGACCAAAAAGTCCAATACTAGCAGCCGCAGCTACTATAGTTTTACTATCATTAGGTGGCCTCCCACCACTAACAGGTTTTATACCAAAATGGCTAATCCTACAAGAACTAGCAAAACAGGGACTCCCAGCCACAGCCACAATCATAGCCTTAACCGCCCTATTAAGCCTATTCTTCTACCTACGTCTATGCTACGCAATAACATTAACAACATCACCAAGCACAATCAACCACACACCCCACTGACGAACAAAAACAAATCAACTCACTCTACCTTTAACCACAACAACCATAATTGCTTTAGGAATACTGCCACTAACCCCAGCAATCCTAACACTACTAATATAGGGGCTTAGGATAATCAAGACCAAGGGCCTTCAAAGCCCTAAGTAAAAGTGAAAACCTTTTAGCCCCTGAATAGGACTTACAGATATTACTCCGCATCTTATGAGTGCAAGTCAAATGTTTTAACTAAACTAAAGCCCTTCTAGATGAGAGGGCCTCGATCCCACAAACTCTTAGTTAACAGCTAAGCGCTCAAGCCAGCGAGCATTCATCTACTTTTCCCGCCGCGTAACTATGTAAGGCGGGAAAAGCCCCGGCAGATTATTACTCTGCCTCTCCGAATTTGCAATTCGACGTGTTATCACCGCGAGGCTTGGTAGTGAAGGGACTTACACCCTTGTTTGCGGAGCTACAATCCGTTGCCTATTACTCGGCCACTCTACCTGTGATAATCACGCGCTGACTATTCTCTACTAATCACAAAGACATTGGCACCCTTTATTTTATGTTTGGTGCCTGAGCTGGTATAATAGGAACCGCCCTAAGCCTTATAATTCGTATTGAACTCGGTCAACCCGGAATGTTTTTTGGCGATGACCATTTTTATAATGTTGTAGTTACTGCCCATGCCTTCGTAATAATTTTCTTCATGGTGATGCCAATTCTTATCGGGGGCTTTGGAAATTGACTTGTACCACTAATACTTGGTGCCCCAGACATAGCATTTCCCCGAATAAATAACATAAGCTTCTGACTTCTTCCGCCATCAGCCATGCTATTAACAGCTTCTGCTGGTTTAAGCAGTGGTGCCGGAACAGGATGAACTGTATACCCCCCTCTCGCAGGCGTTGTCGCTCACCCAGAAATGGCTGTGGACCTAGTAATTTTTTCACTTCACCTAGCTGGTGTTTCATCTATTCTAGGGGCAATTAACTTTATCACCACAATTATTAATATAAAACCCCCAGCTATTTCTCAGTATCAAACACCATTATTTGTTTGAGCCGTTTTAGTAACAGCCGTACTTCTCCTTTTATCACTTCCAGTCCTTGCTGCTGGGATTACAATACTTCTTACGGATCGAAATCTTAATACTACATTCTTTGATCCATCAGGGGGGGGAGATCCAATCCTTTATCAACACTTATTTTGATTCTTTGGACACCCAGAAGTTTACATTCTTATTTTACCAGGATTTGGTATCATTTCCCATGTCGTAGCCTATTATGCAGGTAAAAAAGAACCATTCGGGTATATGGGTATGGTCTGAGCTATTATAGCAATCGGACTATTAGGCTTTATTGTATGAGCCCACCACATATTTACTGTTGGAATAGACGTAGACACTCGCGCATATTTCACCTCTGCTACAATAATTATTGCTATTCCTACCGGTGTAAAAGTGTTTAGCTGATTAGCCACACTCCACGGTGGAGCCATTAAATGAGAAACACCCCTTCTGTGAGCACTAGGCTTTATCTTTTTATTTACTGTTGGTGGTCTAACAGGGATTGTTCTAGCTAACTCATCACTAGATATTGTACTACACGATACATACTATGTAGTTGCACACTTCCACTATGTTTTATCTATGGGAGCTGTATTCGCCATTATAGCAGGCTTTGTTCACTGATTCCCACTATTTACTGGATATACCCTAAACAATGCCTGAACAAAAATCCACTTTGGAGTAATGTTCATCGGAGTAAACCTAACATTCTTCCCACAACACTTCCTAGGCCTAGCAGGTATGCCACGACGATTCTCAGACTACCCAGACGCCTATGCATTATGAAACGTAGTATCATCCATCGGATCAATAATGTCTTTAGTCGCAGTAATCATATTTATATTTATCCTATGAGAAGCCTTTTCCGCTAAACGAGAAGTTCTTTCAGTTGAATTAACTACAACAAACGCAGAATGACTTCATGGCTGCCCTCCACCATACCACACATTTGAAGAACCAGCATTCGTTCAGGTTCAATCAAACTAACGAGAAAGGAGGGAATTGAACCCCCATGTACTGGTTTCAAGCCAGTCGCATAACCACTCTGCCACCTTCTTATAAGATATTAGTAAAATAAATCACATCATCTTGTCAAGATGAAATCACAAGTTAAACTCTTGTATATCTTAAACCAAAACTTTAATGGCACAGCCTATACAACTAGGATTTCAAGACGCAGCATCACCTGTAATAGAAGAACTCCTTCGCTTTCATGATCATACTTTAATGATTGTTTTTTTAATTAGCACTCTAGTTTTATATCTTATCACCGCCACAGTATCAACCAAGCTCACAAACAAATACATCTTAGACTCACAACTTCTTGAAGTAGTATGAACCATTCTCCCAGCTGTAGTCTTAGTTATAATTGCCTTCCCATCATTACATATTTTATATCATACAGAAAAATTAGGTGTCCCATATGTAATAGTTAAAGCCACAGGGTATCAATGATACTGATCTTATGATTATATAGACTATGAACTATTAGCATTTGATTCACGAATGGTCAACACCAAAGATCTAACCCCTGGAATACTACGGCTCTTAGAAGTCGATAATCGAATAGTAATACCACAAAACCTTTTAACTCGCGTATTCGTATCTGCCACAGACGTCCTCCACTCTTGAGCCGTACCATCACTAGGCATCAAAATAGACGCAGTACCAGGCCGACTTAACCTGGTAGACTTTTCAACATCTCGACCAGGCGTATTTTATGGTCAATGCTCTGAAATCTGCGGCGCCAATCACAGCTTTATACCCATTGTAATTGAATCCGTGCCAAAAATCCTCTTTGAGGACTGAGCATATGATACAAACAAATCATTCTCATCGGGATGCTAAAACTGGATAGCATTGACCTTTTAAGTCAAAATTTGGTGATTACCGACCACCTCCGATGGATGCCCCAGCTCAATCCAAACCCATGGTTCGCAATTCTTGTTTTCTCATGAATTATCTTTCTAACTATTATCCCCGCAAAAATCATAAACCACACCCAACCAAATGACCCCACCCTACTTACATCTAAAGAACATAAAAATAACTCTTGAACCTGACCATGATAGCAAGCTTCTTTGACCAATTCTCAAGCCCATACCTTGCAGGCATCCCACTTATTGCAATTGCAATTGCACTTCCTTGAGTACTATTCCCAACACCATCATCACGATGAATTAATAACCGACTAATTACTATCCAAGTATGACTAACTGGTCGGTTTACAAACCAACTTTTATCCCCATTAAATATTAAAGGACATAAATGAGCACTACTGTTAGCCTCATTAATAGTATTTATTATTACAATTAACCTCCTAGGCTTACTCCCATATACATTCACCCCAACAACACAACTATCACTCAACATAGGCCTAGCCATGCCTCTATGACTCGCTACAGTAATTATTGGTATACAAGATCAACCAACAATTGCCCTTGGCCATCTTCTACCAGAAGGAACCCCTGTCCCCCTAATCCCAGCATTAATCATCATCGAAACAATTAGCCTATTTATTCGACCACTAGCACTAGGAGTCCGACTCACTGCCAACTTAACAGCAGGGCACTTACTAATCCAATTAATCGCTACAGCAGTTTTCGTCCTAATACCAATAATACCAACAGTAGCAATTCTAACAGCTACAGTATTATTCCTACTCACCCTTTTAGAAATTGCCGTAGCAATGATTCAGGCCTATGTATTTGTTCTCCTACTAAGCCTTTATCTCCAAGAAAACATTTAATGGCTCACCAAGCACACGCGTATCACATAGTCGACCCAAGCCCATGACCTTTAGTTGGAGCTGTAGCCGCTCTGTTTACAACATTTGGCCTAGTAATCTGATTCCACCACCACTCAATTACATTAGTCATTATTGGATTAGTTTTAATACTATTAACTATACTTCAATGATGACGAGATATTATCCGCGAAGGAACCTTTCAAGGTCACCACACACTGCCAGTACAAAACGGCCTACGATATGGAATAATTTTATTTATTATCTCCGAAGTATTCTTCTTCTCAGGATTTTTCTGAGCCTTTTACCATCTAAGCTCCTTAACAACCTCACTTCCAGGAGCCTGACCTCCAACAGGACTCTCACCACTTAATCCACTTGAAGTGCCACTACTAAACACAACAGTTCTTCTAGCATCCGGAGTATCAGTCACATGAGCCCACCATAGCTTAATAGAAGGAGAACGAAAACAAACTATTCAATCCCTAGCATTAACAATTATTTTAGGACTTTATTTTACAGCTCTACAAGCTATAGAATACTACGAAGCACCATTCACAATCGCAGACGGCGCATACGGCTCAACATTCTTTATGGCCACAGGATTTCACGGATTACATGTTATCATTGGCTCAACCTTTCTAGCAGTATGCCTTCTACGACAGATTAAATACCACTTCACATCAGAACACCACTTCGGCTTTGAAGCTGCCGCATGATATTGACATTTCGTTGACGTGGTATGACTTTTCCTCTACGTATCAATCTACTGATGAGGCTCATAATCTTTCTAGTATTAATTTAGTACAAGTGACTTCCAATCACCTAGTCTTGGTTAAACTCCAGGGAAAGATAATGAACTTAGCTGTAACTATTTTTTTAATTATAACAATCCTATCCTTAGTTTTGGCAATCTTATCCTTCTGACTACCACAAATAAATGCTGATGCACAAAAACTATCACCATATGAGTGTGGGTTTGACCCACTAGGATCAGCCCGACTACCTTTTTCATTACGATTCTTCCTGGTAGCAATTTTATTTCTCTTATTTGATTTAGAAATTGCCCTGCTTCTTCCCTTACCATGAGGAACTCAACTTCAAAACCCAGTAGAAACACTTTTTTGAACTGCAATAGTCCTAATTTTATTAACCGTAGGATTAATTTATGAATGAATCCAAGGGGGACTAGAATGGGCAGAATGGGGAGTTAGTCCAAAATAAGACTCTGATTTCGACTCAGAAGATCGTGACTAAACCCACGACTCCCTTATGACACCAACACACTTTAGCCTCAACGCAGCATTTTTATTAGGGCTAACAGGACTAACATTTCACCGAGTCCACCTACTCTCTGCACTACTTTGCCTAGAGGGAATAATGCTTTCCCTATTTATTGCCCTAGCCCTGTGAGCTCTCCAATTAGAATCAACAAGCCTATCTGCAGCACCAATATTAGTGCTAGCCTTCTCCGCCTGTGAAGCAAGCGCTGGCCTAGCACTCTTAGTCGCAACAGCCCGAACACACGGATCTGATCACTTACAAAACCTAAATCTTTTAAAATGCTAAAAGTATTGATCCCAACAATTATATTAATACCAACAATCTGATTATCTACCCCTAAATGATTATGAACAACTGCAACAACAAACAGTTTTCTAATCGCCTTTATTAGCCTCGCATGATTAAAATGAGACTCAGAAACAGGATGAGCTAATTCTAACACTATCCTAGCCACAGACCCACTATCTACACCGCTCCTAGTCTTAACGTGTTGACTTCTCCCATTAATAATCCTAGCCAGTCAAAATCACATGCGTCCAGAGCCTGTCACCCGACAACGATTCTTCATTATGCTTCTAACGACCCTACAAATCCTACTAATCATAGCATTTGGCGCCACAGAACTTATTATATTCTACATCATATTTGAAGCCACACTTATTCCAACACTAATTATTATTACCCGCTGAGGAAACCAAGCAGAACGCCTTAATGCAGGAACCTATTTCCTATTTTACACCCTCGCAGGTTCACTACCACTTTTAGTGGCATTAATACTCCTTCAACAAACCACGGGAACACTATCAATATTATTATTTCAGTACACTAAGCCTATTTTAACAACCGCCCTTGGTCACAAACTATGATGAGCTGGTTGCTTAATCGCATTTTTAGTAAAAATACCATTATACGGTATACATCTTTGATTACCAAAAGCCCATGTTGAAGCCCCAGTAGCAGGATCCATAGTCCTAGCAGCAGTACTTCTAAAACTTGGTGGCTATGGAATAATACGAATAATAGCAATGTTAGACCCCCTGTCAAACCAACTGGTCTATCCATTTATTATTGTAGCTCTATGGGGAGTCATTATAACAGGATTAGTTTGTTTACGACAAACCGATCTAAAATCATTAATCGCTTATTCATCTGTTGGCCATATAGGCTTAGTCGCAGGAGGAATTTTAACCCAAACCGTATGAGGATTTACAGGAGCTATCATTCTAATAATCGCCCATGGACTAACATCCTCAGCACTCTTCTGCTTAGCCAACACATCATATGAACGCACACATAGCCGAACTATGATTCTAGCCCGAGGATTACAAATAGTATTGCCACTAGCGACAGCTTGATGATTTATCGCTAACCTCGCCAACCTAGCAATACCACCACTCCCTAATTTAATAGGAGAACTTATAATTATTACCACATTATTTGACTGGTCCCCATGAACAATTGCACTTACAGGCGCAGGAACACTAATCACCGCAAACTACTCCTTATACATATTCCTCACATCCCAACGAGGGCCGATCCCAGAACATATTATAAATATTTCCCCATCTCACACCCGAGAACACCTTCTAATAGCCCTACATTTAATTCCACTATTCCTCCTTGTATTAAAACCGGAATTGATCTGAGGATGGTGCTACTAGTAAGTTTAGTTTAACCTAAAATTTTAGATCGTGACTCTAAAGATAGGGGTTAAAATCCCCTCACTCACCAAGAAAGGGCAAGAAAACAATAAGTACTGCTAACACTTATTTCCAGGGTTAAACTCCGTGGCTTTCTCATTTCTAAAGGATAATAGTCAATCCATTGGTCTTAGGAACCAAAAACTCTTGGTGCAAATCCAAGTAGAAATTTATGATCAAAACAATCTTACCAACCTCACTCATTTTAATCTTCACAGTATTAATATACCCCCTCTTAAAGTCAAAACAACCAACCCCCCTACCCCAAGCCTGAAAAACTGTGCAAATCGCATTTTTAATTAGTCTTATACCACTTATAATTATACTACACCAAGAATCAGATTATGTTGTATCATGCGGAAATTGAATAAGCATACAAACATTTAAAGTAAACCTTAGCTTCAAGTTAGACTATTACTCTATTATATTTACCTCAGTAGCACTATACATTACTTGATCAATTTTAGAGTTCGCATCATGGTATATAGACTCTGACCCTAAAAAAGAAATATTCATAAAATACCTTATCTTATTCTTAATAGCAATAATCATCCTAGTTACAGCCAACAACTTATTCCAATTGTTTATCGGATGAGAAGGTGTAGGCATTATATCATTTTTACTAATCGGATGGTGATTCGGCCGAGCAGACGCCAATACAGCAGCCCTTCAAGCCATTATTTACAACCGAATAGGAGACATTGGATTTATCCTAAGTATAGCCTGATTTGCAACACAAATAAACTCATGAGACATTCAACAAATTTTTTCCTTATCAAAAAACTTTGATATAACAATCCCTTTAATCGGATTAATCATCGCAGCCACAGGAAAATCTGCTCAATTCACCCTACACCCATGACTACCCTCAGCCATAGAAGGTCCTACTCCAGTATCTGCCCTACTGCATTCTAGCACTATAGTCGTTGCCGGAATCTTTTTACTTGTCCGACTTCACCCTATTATAGAAAATAACAAGCTAGCATTGACTATCTGCCTATGCTTAGGAGCACTAACAACACTATTTGCAGCTACTTGCGCCTTAACCCAAAACGACATTAAAAAAATTGTTGCATTTTCAACATCAAGCCAACTAGGACTAATAATAGTCGCAATCGGACTAAACCAACCACAACTAGCATTCTTCCACATTTGCACACACGCCTTTTTTAAAGCCATACTATTCCTTTGCTCTGGAGCAATTATTCACAGCCTAAACAATGAACAAGACATCCGAAAAATAGGAGGGGCATACCACACAATACCAATAACAACAAATTACCTAGTTCTTGGTAAACTAGCACTAATGGGCACACCATTTTTAGCCGGATTCTTCTCAAAAGACGCCATCATTGAAGCCATAACCTCATCTTACCTAAATACCTGAGCCCTACTAATAACAGTCATCGCTACATCCTTCACCGCAATCTATAGTTTCCGTATAATTTACTTTGTTTCTCTTAACAACCCACGGTATAAAGCCCAAGAACCCATTAATGAAGAACACATCCCGATCAACACTATCCGACGACTCGCCTGGGGGAGCATCGTTGCAGGATTAATTATTTCCTACACTATAATTCCATACAAGACACCAACATTGACCATACCACTCTACCTAAAACTAACAGCCATTCTAGTAACAATCATTGGAATTATAATCGCTATAAAAACCACCTCAGCAGCTAATATAATTAATGAAAATACTCCCTCAAGCACATTATATCACTTTTCTGTATCACTAACATTCTTTACAATACTACACCGAGTTCTTCCAATACAAAAACTAACAACAGGAGAATCAGTCGCCATCAAAATTGAAAAGTCATGAGCAGAACTATTTGGGCCATGTGGAATCGCACTCAACCTATTAACAACTATACTCCACATCAAAGAAAATCGAACAACAACTATTAAATCTTACTTGGCTGTGTTTTTAATTTCATTCTTCATAAAAACCATCTTCTTAAAAATTAACCTCTAAACAGCCCGAAGAACATTACAACTTAGCCCACGCGTTACTTCTAACACAACAAATAATGTAAGGAGTAAGACCCAAGCACAAGTAACTAATATCCCACCACCTCATGAATATATAACGGCCACCCCTCCAATATCCCCCCGCAAAATTGAAAACTCTTTAAGACTATCAACAACAACTAAAGACCCCTCATATCAACCACTTCAAAAAAACTCCGCCACAGCACCAACAGCTAAAACATAAACCCCTACACGCAGAACCACAAAACGACCTCCCCAAGCCTCAGGAAAAGGCTCAGCAGATAAGGCCGCCGAATAAGCAAAAACTACAAGCATTCCACCCAAATAAATTAAAAAAAGGATTAAGGATAAAAATGAACCCCCACAACCAATCATAATCCCACAACCGACCCCCGCAACAGTAACTAAGCCCAAAATGGCAAAATAGGGGGTTGGATTAGAAGCAACACCAATTATTCCAAACACTAGAAGTACTAATAAAAGACACAAACCATAAGTCATATATTCTTGTTCGGACTTTAACCGAAACCAGTGACTCGAAAAACCACCGTTGTAGTTCAACTACAAGAACAATTTTTAATGGCAAGCCTACGAAAAACACATCCACTAATTAAGATCACTAACGACGCATTAATTGACCTACCAACACCCCTTAACATCTCAGCATGATGAAACTTTGGATCTTTACTTGGACTATGCATAGCTACACAAATCTTAACAGGACTATTCCTAGCCATACACTATACCTCCGATATCGCAACAGCATTCTCATCAGTAATTCATATTTGCCGAGATGTAAACTACGGATGAGTTATCCGCAACATACACGCTAACGGAGCATCATTTTTCTTCATTTGCCTATATATTCATATTGCTCGAGGCCTTTACTATGGGTCATACCTTTATAAAGAAACTTGAAATATTGGTGTAATCCTTTTCCTGCTAGTTATAATGACCGCCTTTGTAGGATACGTTCTCCCATGAGGGCAAATATCATTCTGGGGTGCCACAGTCATTACAAATCTTCTATCAGCCGTACCATATATAGGAGATACTTTAGTACAATGAATTTGAGGGGGATTCTCAGTAGACAACGCAACACTGACACGGTTCTTCGCATTTCACTTCCTTCTCCCCTTTGTTGTCGCCGCCATAATTATTCTTCACCTACTATTTTTACACGAAACAGGATCAAACAACCCAATTGGATTAAACCCAAACATAGATAAAATCTCATTTCACCCATACTTCTCCAATAAAGACCTTCTTGGGTTTGCCATAATATTATTCGCTCTAGCATCACTAGCATTATTCTCTCCTAACCTCTTAGGAGACCCAGAAAACTTTACCCCAGCCAACCCATTAGTTACCCCACCCCATATTAAACCAGAATGATATTTCTTATTCGCTTACGCCATCTTACGGTCCATCCCAAATAAACTAGGAGGAGTACTAGCATTACTATTCTCAATCCTAGTCTTATTAGTAGTACCTATCCTTCACACCTCAAAACAACGAGGACTAACATTCCGCCCAATCACCCAATTCCTATTCTGAACCTTAGTAGCAGATATATCAGTACTAACATGAATTGGCGGAATACCAGTAGAAGACCCATATATTCTTATTGGACAAGTAGCATCAGTCCTCTATTTTGCACTATTCCTAGTATTCTTCCCAGTCGCAGGACTCCTAGAGAACAACAACCTAAAACTAACCTGCCCTAGTAGCTTAATTTTCAAAGCATCGGTCTTGTAATCCGAAGATCGGAGGAGAAATTCCTCCCTAGCGCCATCTACCAAAAGAGAGAGATTTTAACTCACACCCCTGACTCCCAAAGCCAGAATTCTAAACTAAACTATCTTCTGAAAACCTCATCGTAAATTTACTTCCATGCTCCGCCACAAACGCAACAGAACATAAATGTATTTAACCATAAAGCATGTACTATTAATTAAGCTTAACTATAATTATTTTAATCTATAAATTAATATTTATAGATATAATATGTATGTATTAGTACATACTATGTATTATCACCATATCACTATTTTAACCATAAAGCATGTACTATTAGTTAAGCTTAACTATAATTATTTTAATCCATAAATTAATATTTATAGATATAATATGTATGTATTAGTACATACTATGTATTATCACCATATCACTATTTTAACCATAAAGCATGTACTATTAGTTAAGCTTAACTATAATTATTTTAATCCATAAATTAATATTTATAGATATAATATGTATGTATTAGTACATACTATGTATTATCACCATATCACTATTTTAACCATAAAGCATGTACTATTAACCAAATTATCCCACATATATGTAAGAGATCACCAACCAGCTTATATAAAGACATATCATGCATGATAGAACCAGGGACACAAAACTAAGGGTTGTTAAAAAATGAATTATTCCTGGCATTTGGCTCTACATCTCATGCACATGGCTACAAGACTCACACTAGTGAGCGGTAAACGGCATCTGATTAGCCAGATGTGTTAAACATACGACGCATTACCCCACATGCCGGGCGTTCTTTTAAATGCAAGGGGTGATCTTTTTTAGGTCTCCTTTCATCAATCATATCAGAGTGCAAATACAAATGTTTATCAAGGTTGTACAGGTTACTTGTATGTGATAATATATATTAATTATCGGAAGACATAATATAAGACTCATTAACTTTTAATTCAGGTGCATACATAAACATTATATCCTTGTTAATACATATAGTGATCATCCCCCCTTGGTTTTTTCGCGCGACAAACCCCCTACCCCGTTACGCTCAGCGAATCCTGTTATTCTTGTCAAACCCCGAAAGCAAGACAGGCCCGAGAACGTACAGGTCAATAAGTTGAGAATTAGATGACCATGTTAATTGTATATATATATATGCATATATCACTAATTATATTATAAATAACCTATTTTCAAAAACCTAAGAGACCCTACAAAAATTTTTAAAAAAGTCCACAACACTAAAATTTCTAATATAATATCAAC